AACGTTCCTCGATGGTTAGACATATTAATCACCGACATACAATACCAATTGGGCGAACCCACTGTCTCCAAACGGGGAGATGAGTTTGATATTCAATCACCAGACATCAAACTTCACGCTGTGCATACTCCTTACTATGTAGATATGACTCCTGCTAAGTCTTTGAAGTATCCCGAATCTACTTATACTGAGGAGGATGAGGTGGATTTTATACGAACTGGTAGAGACGTTAATAGTAGTATCTTTGAGAAAAGCCTTACTAGTATTGAATTTGATAGAGAGGAAGAGTTTCTAATCGACTTCTCGGGAGGGCGCAAACGGCGGTGGCATCACGGTGTAATCAAAGGTTCTATGCGAAACCAAAGGCGTAAAACCGGAGTTATTGTAAGATGGGTTGACCCGGATTCGCGGGCCCCTGTTTTTGTGAGCTTCTTAACAAATAGACTGGCTCTTTATTTCGGGTTCGTGGAGCCCCTTGTTTTGAACATGAAAAAGTGGGTGCATAGGTTTGGAAGTAAAAAGGGGGGCCCGAAGAAAGAACAGACAAAAACAAAAAGGCAGAGAAAAAGGAAGATAGACGAAAAAAGAGGGAAAGAAAGATTTGAGGAATCGCAAGAAAGCCACAACCAAATCTTAAAGGCCATGAAGGCCCTGCTCGAAGAAGACGCCGAATACGAACTAGAGAAGTCACGGTTTTACGGAATAGAAGCATGGAATGAGCTTTATTATGGGCTAGGCATAAGAGGAGTTGTATTAATTTATAACTCCCTTTTTAGAAAATATATTGCATTGCCTTTAGCGATAATCGCTAAAAATATTGGCCGTTTATTATTATTGCAGCAGCCCGAGTGGTTTGAGGATTTAGAAGACTGGCGGACCGAGCGTCATCTTATATGCTCCGATGAGGGTGGTGTTTTAGGCCCCGTAATCTCCCTGCACCCGCGCCTTCCGGAGGAGTGGTGGGACGACGGTCTTCAGGTCAAAGTTTTATGGCCTTTAGAGTTGAAACCTTGGCACACAGCAGCTGATAGAGAAAGGGTAAGCAACGATGTTGCTTATTTAAGGCCTTTTTGGGGACTAGCTAACGAGCCTTGGGGTGTGAGTCGACCCGACCCTTCCCTTTCCATTTTTTTTAAGCCCATTTTTCAAGAACTAGGCAAACTAATTCAAAGATTCTATAAAAAAGAATTGAAAGAGGACGACTTTCGACTTCTAAGACGCGTTTTAAACGAAAGAATAAAACCAAATTTTAGTCAAGTTCTACAAGACTCAAAAAAATCAATAAAAGGGCTTATCAATATCAAAAGGGTTCTAGTTCTAAAAAGAAAAATAGAAAAACTTTTTCAAAACATCAAAAAAAATACAAGAGTGAAATTGATATTGAAACGGATAGGAGTATCTGAATCGAGTGAAACTAAAAAAGAAAAAGATTCTATAATCAGCAATGAGATAATTCATGAATCAGGTAGTCAAATTCGATCTCCATCTTGGACAAATGATGAAGAACAAATGAAATTTTTGATTAATACAACAAGCACACTCAAAAAGAAAACAGAAAGAATTACAGAAGAAACAACAAAATTCACTACAGAACTAAATAATAGTCCTAACAACAAAAATCAAAATAATAATGTAGAATCAGCAAAAAAGATTTGGAAAATTGTAAAAAGAAGAACTGTTCGATTAATAAGTAAATGGAATTATTTTCAAAATATTTTCATTGAAAAAATATACAAAATATACCTAAAAATCTTTCTATCTATCATTAAGATTCCTCTAATCTATTTAACAAAAAAAAAATTTGATAAAGGCATTTACAATACTGAAACAAATCAAAAAAGAATTACCTTTAGTTCGACTAGAAAAAAGATAAATAAGAGGAAGTCAGATTTTTTTCTTAAATTTTCTTCCTTGCCAGATTTCTCTTCCCTGTCACAAGCATATGTATTTTACAAATTATCCCAAACCCAAGTTAGTGATAAGTTAAGATCTGTTCTTCAATATCGCGGAACGTCGTTTTTTCTTAAAACTGCAATCAAGGATTCTTTTGAAAGACAAGGAATATTTCATTCCGAATTAAAGCATAAGAAAGTTCGAAATTTTGGAACGAATCCATGGAAAAACTGGTTAAGAGGTCATTCTCAATACAATTTATCTAAGATTAACTGGTCTCTATTAATCGCACAAAAATGGCGAAATGGAGTCAACCAAGGCCATAGGCCTCAAAATAACGATTTCAATAAAGGAGATTCATATGAATCTGAAGTATATTCATTAACAAATCAAAAAACTAAGTTTCAAAAAAACTATAGATATGATCTTTTAGCATATAAATTTCTTTATTCTGAAACTAAGAAGGACTCCTATATTGAGAAATTGCCATTACAGGTAAATAAGAATCAAGAGATCTACACCGCACAGAAAGACAAATTATTTGATATACCACAGGATATTTTTATCAATAATTATGTAGACAAGAATTATGTAGACAAAAATTTTC